AGTCTCTAGAACATAGAAAAGCAGGATGTCCATGACGTGTACGTGTCGGATGAACCAAATCCTCGTTGAATTTTATTTTTCCATTAGAAGGGGCTCGCACATGTTCTGCAGTACCCCCTGTGAATACTCCGCCGGTATGAAAAGTTCTTAATGTTAATTGAGTGCCCGGTTCTCCAATAGATTGACCTGCAATAATACCTACAGCTTCTCCCAATTCGACCAGGTCGTCATGAGCTGGACTTCGGCCATAACATAATTGACAAATCCACGACGTACTCCTACAAGTAAAGGGAGTTCGAATAGAGATTGGTTGTGCTCTAAAAGTTATGAATCTATTGACAAGTCCAACTCCAATATCTTGATTTCTAGTAGCAATGCATCGCGAACCTATATATACATGATCTGCTAATACACGCCCAATTAATGTTTGGATAAAAATCCTGTCCGCCATCATTCCATTTCGAGGACTTACAGAAATACCTCGGACGGTGCCGCAATCTGTTCGACGTACAACAATGTGTTGAACTACTTCAACAAGTCTGCGCGTGAGATATCCTGCATCTGATGTTCGGATAGCGGTATCCACAACTCCTTTACGGGCTCCGTAACAAGAAATAATATATTCTGTTAAAGAGAGTCCTTCGCGTAAATTGCTTTGAATGGGTAAATCAATCATTTGCCCTTGGGGATCCGACATTAATCCTCTCATACCTACTAATTGATGTACCTGAGATGCATTTCCTCTGGCTCCCGAAAAAGACATTATATGGACTGGATTAAAAGGATCGGTCATCCGAAAATTAGGATTCATTTCTTGTCGCAAATATTCACTTGTGGCATACCAGATCTCGATCGATTGACGTAATTTTTCTACCGCGTGTACATTCCCATAATGATGGTGTTTTTCCAAAATAAAACTTTGTTGTTCAGCGTCTTGAATTAGCCATCTTTTAGAAGGTATTGTTAAAAGATCATCAATTCCTAATGAAATCGATGCGGCGGTAGCTTGTCGGAAACCCAGAGTCTTTACTTGATCCAGGATATGTGATGTATATCCTATTCCATAGTGATCAATAAATCGACTAATAAGTCGTTTCATGGCAGTTCCGTCTATCATTTTATTGTGAAAGACCTGAGTGGGCCGTTCTGCCATCAGTACCTCCATATTGCGCTGAGTAGAATTTGACAATGGGTTTGAGTCAGTGATTGTAAAACTTCCTTTTCTAGATCTTGATTCACGTAGAAATTCCGCAATTGCAATTATAGTCCTAGTTAACCCGGCGAGACTCGAATTCCCCCTGGTAGCATAGAATTACAACAGCCCTGCCAAAACCCCTGTATGGCTTCTTCTATTTCTCGATAAAGAGAAATATGACCGAGAGTGGTTCGAATATATATATAAAGAATTTCTTTTTTTATACTTCTTACTATTAGATAGTGTCCATAAATCTCATAATAGGTCCCCAAAGATTCATAGTGAATTTCGATGGGAGTTTCTCTTGCAGCAATAACGCGTTGATCTAGTCGCCACCGCAGCCACAAGGGACTACCTAAATTGATGCGTTTTTGCCGATAAGCTCCAATTGCATCATAGGCATTAGAAAAAAAAGGTTCTTTTTTTTTTGTATACTTATAGTTATTATCTTCATTTTGATAGTTTATACGATTACATGGATTATACCTATTTACACAAATACCCCGACGATTTCCACTCGTTAAGAAATAGAGTCCACTAAGCATATCTTGAGTTGGTGCAGAAATGGGATCTCCAATAGTTGGAGACAAAAGATTCATATGAGAAAACATAAGTAAACGTGCCTCTGCTTGAGCCTCCAAAGATAAAGGCACATGAACAGCCATTTGATCCCCGTCAAAGTCTGCATTGAAGCCCTTACAAACTAATGGATGTAAACAAATAGCACGCCCTTCCACTAAAATGGGCAGGAATGCCTGTATGCCTAATCTATGCAGAGTAGGCGCTCTATTCAGCAATACAGGATGGTCATCCAGAATTTCCTGAAGTATTTCCCATACAATCGGTTTTTTTTTTCGAATTTGACTTTTAGCAACTCCGATGTTCGAAGCAAGATGTTTTCTAATTAGGTCACGAATTACAAATGCCTGGAAAAGTTCTATTGCTATTTCGCGAGGCAATCCACATCGATGTAATGAAAGTGAAGGGCCCACGACAATCACTGACCGCCCTGAATAATCAACCCGTTTACCAAGCAAAGTCTCGCGAACTCTTCCTTCTTTGCCTTCAATTACATCTGAAAGAGACTTGTAAACTCTATTATGATCATCCCTCATCGGTTGTCCGCAGATTCCATTATCAAGAAGTGCATCCACGGCTTCTTGCAGCAATTTTTCCTGAGATATTATTAATTCTTCTGGCGTAGCTATACTTGTTGTTAATAGATCTGTAAGAGTATTATTCCGATAGATAATTCTTCTATAGATTTCATTAATATCCGAGGTCACTAGTTTATCCTCATCTATA